TTCAAACAGGTACAGGTAAACTAAATGGGGTTCCTGTAGCCGTTGGGGTTATGGATTTTCAGTTTATGGGGGGTAGTATGGGCTCTGTAGTGGGTGAGAAAATAACACGTTTGATAGAGTCTGCTACTAATCAATTTGTACCCCTTATTCTAGTGTGTGCTTCCGGAGGAGCACGTATGCAAGAAGGAAGTTTGAGCTTGATGCAAATGGCTAAAATATCCTCTGCTTTATATGATTATCAATCAAATAAAAAGTTATTCTATGTAGCAATCCTTACATCTCCTACTACGGGCGGGGTGACAGCTAGTTTTGGTATGTTGGGGGATATCATTATTGCCGAACCCGACGCCTACATTGCATTTGCTGGTAAAAGAGTAATTGAACAAACATTGAATAAGACAGTACCTGAGGGTTCACAAGTAGCTGAATATTTATTCCAAAAGGGCTTATTTGATCCTATCGTACCACGTAATCTTTTAAAGGGAGTTCTGAATGAATTATTTCAACTCCATGCTTTATTTTGAATGAAAATTAAAGTAGAAACGTATGAGTCCTCATTTATTTTGAAAAAAATTCTACATTTTATAAATTATAAAAAAAAAAATTTCTAAATAAAATAGACCAATAAGAAAAATAACTAAAATAATAAATGAAGTGGATGATCATATATTATCTTTCATATAGAAAGATGAATAAACCTATTTTTTATTTCCATTCGATTTATTATATGCTTACTATAATAGATTATATATTAGTATTTTTACTCCCTATTATATTTATTCCTTAGTATATATATTATATCTAAGTCTATATAATATACTCTTCTATTTTATATGTCCGTGCATATATATTCAATACTCACTTAAGTATAATTATACTAGTATAATGATATATGAAGTATAAAATATCTTTATAACGGGTATAAATATTAAATCGAGGTAACTATTCTATGACAACTATCAGCAACTTACCCGCTTTTTTTGTGCCTTTAGTGGGCTTAGTATTTCCGGCAATTGCTATGGTTTCTTTATCTCTTCATGTTCAAAAAAACAAGATTTTTTAGATCTTATGGGGTTAAATCTTCTTTTTTCTATCTTTTTTTTTAACTTAGGCTTACTTAGAGCATAACACAAAAAGCTATTTAATAGAATGCGCAGGTTCCTACGAGTAGAAGCTCATATGCATAAACATCATATATGAGTAAATGACTTATAGCTATTTGAAAATAAAAAATTGGTAAGATTTCTGAAACATAAAGTAAATATATCCACATGTCTGGGGATATATATAATCATATACGTACATATGGGATGTTATTTTTTAGTTTAACTCTAAGCAAGTTATGAATTACTCCTAAAACTTCACATGATAATAGTGCTAGTTGATGAGGGTTACTTCGGCAACAAAAAAATTAAAGTCAAATTTATTGGGGTTATGTTACCTCCCAATTCCAATACAATGCAAGTAGGTCTAGTTATAGTATGAGTTGGCGATCAGACTGGATATGGATAGAACTTATAGCGGGGTCTCGAAAACTAAGTAATTTCTGCTGGGCTTTTATCCTTTTTTTAGGTTCATTAGGGTTTTTATTGGTTGGAATTTCTAGTTATTTTGATAGGTTTTTTATACCGTTATTTCCCTCTCAGCAAATCCTTTTTTTTCCACAAGGAATCGTGATGTCTTTCTATGGCATTGCAGGTCTTTTTATTAGTTCATATTTATGGTGCACAATTGCGTGGAATGTGGGTAGCGGTTATGATCGATTCGATATAAAAGAAGGAATAGTGTGTATTTTTCGTTGGGGCTTCCCTGGAAAAAATCGGCGGATTCTCCTGCAATTCCCTATGAAAGACATTCAATCCATCAGAATGGAAGTTAAAGAGGTTTTTTTTTCTCGTCCTATACTTTATATCGAAATCAGAGGCCAGGGGCGCATTCCCTTGACTCGGATCGATGAGAATTTTTCTCTACGAGAAATTGAACAGAAAGCCGCTGAATTGGCCTATTTCTTGCGTGTACCAATTGAAGTTTTTTGAAAAAAGTAAAAACTTTCTTATTCTTAGCAAAAGGTAAATAAAAAAGGATAACTCAAGAATTTCCCTTTTTTCTATAACAAAACTTAATATAAGTTTATGACAAACTCTGATTAGAACAAAAAAAGTAAATGTACACGACACAACGAAAAAATTTAGAAAAAATTTTTGTCCATAAATTCTTTCTAAATTCAAGGACCGAACACTGTACCTAATCACAAATAAAAAAACTAGGGATATAAACTTGAGACTTGTAATGTAATAGAACTAATAGAGTACACGAATGAGCCAAATTCATTTCAAAATTTACAAACGGGCAAATGGCAAAAAAGAAAGCTTTTATTTCTCTTCTATATCTTGTATCTATAGTATTTTTGCCTTGGTGGCTCTCATTTACATTTAACAAAAGTATGGAATCTTGGGTTAATAATTGCTGGAATACTGGGCCCTCCGAAAATTTTTTGAATGATATTGAAGAAAAGATTATTATAAAAAAATTCATAGAATTAGAGGAACTTTCCCTCTTCGACGAAATCCTAAAGGACTACACGCAAGGGCGTTTAGAAAAGCTTCATGCTGGAGTCTACAAAGAAACGATCCAATTGATCAAGGTGCACAATGAGAGTCGTATACATACGATTTTACATTTCTCAACAAATATAATATATTTTCTTATTCTAAGTGTTTATTCTATTCTAGGTAATGAATACCTTATTTTTCTTAACTCTTGTCTTCAAGAATTTTTATATAATTTAAGCGACACAATAAAAGCTTTTTTTATTCTTTTATTAACCGATTTATGCATAGGATTCCATTCGCCCCATGGTTGGGAACTAATAATTGGATCTATCTACAGAGATTTTGGATTTGATCATTATAATCAAATTATATCTGGTGTTGTTTCTACTTTTCCAGTTATTTTAGATACAATTTTTAAATATTTAATTTTTCATTATTTAAATCGCGTATCTCCGTCACTTGTAGTGATTTATCATTCAATGAATGATTGAAAAAGGATAGAATGGTTTAATTATAATGTTTATTACGTTGTACATAAGTAAAAGAGTAAAAAATATACTTATTCTTTCTAGCCACCCCGGGTGGGTCCATCAATATTCCACCCAAATGAAAAAATTTCACTAAATAGCAGAATCGTGGATAAGTCACTAGTATAGTTCTTTATCTAATTTTATTGTATAAATTTAGGGGATTAATGATTGGACCATGCAAACTAGAAATACTTTTTTTTGGATAAAGGAAGATATTATTCGATTTATTTCCGTATCGCTCATCATATATATAATAACTCGGGCACCCATTTCAAATGCGTATCCCATTTTTGCACAGCAGAGTTATGAAAATCCACGAGAAGCGACTGGTCGTATTGTATGTGCTAATTGCCATTTGGCGAACAAACCTGTGGATATTGAGGTTCCACAATCGGTCCTGCCCAATACTGTCTTTGAAGCAGTTGTTCGAATTCCTTATGATCCGCAATTGAAACAAGTTCTTGCTAATGGTAAAAAAGGGGCTTTGAATGTGGGGGCTGTTCTTATTTTACCCGAAGGTTTTGAATTAGCCCCTCCCGATCGTATTTCCCCCGAGCTTAAAGAAAAGATGGGAAATCTGTCGTTTCAGAGCTATCGCCCCACTAAAAAAAATATTCTTGTGATAGGTCCTGTTCCTGGTCAAAAATATAGTGAAATCTCCTTTCCTATTCTTTCACCGGACCCCGCCACTAAGAAAGATGTTCACTTCTTAAAATATCCCATATACATAGGCGGAAACAGAGGAAGGGGTCAGATTTATCCCGATGGAAGCAAGAGTAACAATAATATTTATAACGCTACAGCCGCGGGTATAGTAAACAAAATCATACGAAAAGAAAAAGGGGGGTACGAAATAACCATAGTAGATGCATTGGATGGACGTCAAGTGGTTGATATTATCCCTCCAGGACCAGAACTTCTTATTTCCGAGGGTGAATCTATCAAACTGGATCAACCCTTAACGAGTAATCCTAATGTGGGTGGATTTGGTCAAGGGGATGCGGAAATAGTCCTTCAAGATACATTACGCGTACAAGGTCTTTTGCTATTCTTGGCATCTATTATTTTAGCACAAATATTTTTGGTTCTTAAAAAGAAACAGTTTGAAAAGGTTCAATTATCCGAAATGAATTTCTAGATACGCGGATTTATAAATACTAATTTATAAAAAGAACCTAATTATTTTTGGAAATTGTGTTATGTAATTCTGTATTACCAAAAACTTATGAAAAGCCTTTTGCTTGTTTATATTGTTTTTCTTTTATATTTTGGAAATTACTTGTACTAGTATTCTTTTTTCAATCAAACTAGAAGGGGTATGATTATGTCCCTATTTTCAGTCATAGACTGAATCAAATTAGATTAAACATATTATAAAAAAGCGGCAAATAAAAACTCAAGTAAAAAATGAAGGAGAAGAACAAGACATTCTAAAAGGGGTTATTTGTCTTCCGAGTCGTTGACACAAGATTAGGAATTTTACACAACCTTTTCTTGTGTCAAAATAAGAATTCGTCTGCACCTCGTTCCTCAAAGATTCCTGTTTGTAGTTACATTTTTTTGAGGTTTATTACTTAAAATAAGTAGTAGTGGTGGACAAACAAAAAATATAACAAAGTGGTCCATTTTTTTATCATTTATACGAAGAAAAGTCTGATTTTTACGAGCTCAACGGAACCCCCCAAAGAAAGAGGGGGTAGGTTCCGTTGAGTTCTTATGCTTTCCTGTCATGTCTACAAGTCAGTTCAGCTGATTTTTAGACTTATACTAAAGGGATGAGCCTAATCCCGAATATGAACCATAAAAGAAAATACCGATTAAACCGATCACAACAATACCAGTTACAGTACCTATTATCCAAAGAGGAATCCTTCCAGTAGTATCGGCCATTTGCCCTACTTTCCTCCACATTTCATCA